CTACCAGCCCCTTTTACCATAACTTCTGCTCGTTGCAAACCCACTGTACGAATAGCATCTACTGCTGTTCTTTGACCGGCATAGGGTGATGCTTTTCTTGAGCTTTTGAATCCACAAGTACCTGCAGAGGACCAGAAAACCACCCGACCTTGGGGGTCTGTAACAGTTATAATGGTATTGTTGAAACTGGCTTGAACATGAATAACTCCTTTTGTTATTCTACGTGCACTCTTGCGTAAACTAAAACGGGCATTCCTACGCAAACCAATACGCACTTTTTTACGTGAACCTATTTTTGGTATAGCTTTTGTCATATTTTATTATCTCATAAATATGAGTTAGAAATAACAAAAAGAAAAAAATACAAAGATATCCGTTTCAGGGTTAAATATATCCTTTACTTTAATTTTTTTTTTTGAATTTGGACATTTTTGTGGGTACTTTTTTTACTTTTTAGAAAGGAAAGCTCCTTTTTCGAAAGATTACCCCTGTCTTTGTTTATGCTTCGGATTGGAACAAATGACTCTAATTCGCCCACGCCTACGAATTAGTCGACATTTTGTACAAATTTTACGAACGGAAGCTCTTATTTTCATATTTAGGTATTCCTTTCTTAAACTATGAATTTACTCTTTTGGAAAAAAAATAAGCAGCCTCTTCACTTAAATTTTGAAATTTGGAATTTATTATCCTAGAAAAACTTAATCCTTTGAATCTTTGGTATCCTTCAAATCTTCAGTATCCTTCGAGTCTTCAGTACGCTTCGAATCCTTATGGGGAAGTCTATAAATTATACGTCCCTTGCTTGAATCATAACGACTTACTTCAATTTTGACCCGATCCCCCATCAGTATTCGTATAGAACTGGACCGGATTTTTCCTGAAATATAGCCCAGGATTATGGTGTCATTCTCTAAGCGAACTCGGAACATTCCGTTGGGTAGGGCTTCCGTAACTAAACCTTCGAAAGTAACTTTTGCTTCTCTCGGGTTTTTTTTTTCTCTCCTATTTATTTTTTCTGTCATATTTTTTCTCCTATTTTTCTATTTTTATTTTCAAAATAGGAAGTTCGAGATAGAATTCGGGTACTATAGGCGGGGCCATTACCATATATAACATAAGACTTCTCCCCCAATTCTGTTTAGTCGAGCTTCTCGATCTGTCATTATACCTTGAGAAGTAGAAAGAATAGCAATTCCCATTCCGCCCAAAACTTTAGGAATTCCTTGATAGTTAGCATAAATTCGTAAGCCAGGTCGGCTGATACGCTTTAAAAAGGTTCTAGTTCTATATATTCCCTTTCTAGTTTTTTTCTTTTGATGTCGCAAAGTTGAAACCAAGAAATATCTGTTACTTTCTTGATGTTTCCGAACACTTTCAATAAAACCCTCTCGTAGAAGTATTTTAACAATGTTTTCGGTAATATTAGTAGATATTACTCGAACAGTTCCTTTTTTACTCATGTCTGCGTTTCTTATAGAGGTTAGTAAATCAGCAATAGTGTCCTTGCCCATAAGACTCTAATTCTAGGTTCCTCCTAATTTTTAGATAATCAACATGTTTTCCCTTTTCTTTTAATTTTGGATTTTAAAGCATATACGTAAAACACAATCTACTAATTTTATCTTTGATCTATATCTCGTCTACTAGTATTTATAATACTTCAGGAGCTAATGAAACTATTTTAGTAAAATTCAATTCTCTCAATTCCTCGGCAATCGCGCCAAAAACTCGAGTTCCTTTTGGATTTCCTTTTTGATCAATGATAACTGCTGCATTGTCATCATAGCGTATTATTATACCGTCTTCACATTTGAATTCTTTACATGTACGTACAATTACAGCTCGAATTACTTCGGATCTTTCTAGAGGCATTTGGGGCACTGCGTCTTTGATTACAGCAACAATAACATCACCAATACGAGCATATCGCTGATTACCAGCAGCGCCTATGACTCGAATACACATCAATTTTCGAGCTCCACTGTTATCCGCTACATTTAAAAGGGTCTGGGGTTGAATCATATTATTTGGATTTCAATTTGTTATTTCATTCACTGCAAAGGGATGAAAGAAATATTGTCTTTCCAGAAGGAAAAACCGGGGGTTTTTTATCTTCAATACTCCTTTTGGGGGTTCTATATCTCTAATTTAAGAAATTGACTTCGTATGGGCATTTTACTAGCAGCTATGGAGATAGCTGCTCTAGCTACAGTTTCAGATACTCCGCTCATTTCATAAAGTATTTGGCCTGGTTTAACAACGGCTACCCAATATTCGGGGGATCCTTTTCCTGAGCCCATACGTGTTTCTGTGGGTCTTATTGTAACAGGTTTGTCGGGAAATATACGTACCCATAGTTTTCCACCACGACGTGCATATCGTGTCATTGCTCTTCGTCCTGCTTCTATCTGTCTCGCTGTAATCCAAGCGGGTTCAAGTACTTGAAGAGCATATCTACCAAAACAAATACGATTGCCTCTGCAGGATTTTCCCTTCATTCTTCCTCTATGTTGTTTACGAAATCTAGTTCTTTTGGGGTTATAGTCGATGGTTCTTTTTTAGTTCCATCTCTACTACAAAACTGGACATGAGAGTTTCTTCTCATCCAGCTCCTCGCGAATGAAATGAGAAAGCGTGCAAATTTCATAATATTTAAAAATATTACGGATAGATCCACATCAATATATAATAGAATTGTGTGTGTGTTTTTTTTTTTGAATTTCTTAAATATAGAGTCAAGAAAAAAGATCTAGAATATATACAAATTCTATATTTGTAGATAATGTAATCTTTTTTTTTAAGAATATCCTTATTTTTACCCTTATAGTTAAAGTATTCGAATCCAATAAGGATTTCGCGGGCGAATATTTACTCTTTCTTGTCTTATTTGTTAATTTATAACCTTAACAAATAAAGCAATTTTTTTGGTTTGTTCCGCCATCCCACCCAATGAAGTATTAGGATTCTTTTCAATAAAATCAATCCTATGCAGTCATAGGTTTTGTCGTTCCCACAGCTTCTCCTTTAATGGTTAGGTTTGAATCCTGCAATGGAGCTTCCAAACTTTCCGAGTTAATTCTCTCAGTTTTATTAACCCGGGCTGCTCTTTATTATTGCTTTAAATTTTTATTTATTGTTTCCAAATTATGATTTCAAAGGAAAGATAAAGTGAGTTGTTTTGGTGAACATTAAACTTCTTTCTTTTTTTTATTATTTTATTATATTGATGCTTTATCACATTGCCTTTTATGATGTAATTCATAGACCATACACATTGGAATCTTATATCTTTCTTATTCTTCTTCCTTCTATCTATCATCCCTCCTTTTATCCACATCCCTTTAGTTTTGTTTTACAACCTAGAATCAGGTTTCTTTTTTAGAGAAAAAATGCAGTTGCTACAACTATATGATAGATCCATTCATTTATGATAGATGTATTTATTCACATAGTGACTGTTTCTTAGTTAGGATCTCGACAATACGAAGCAATAGGTTGGTTATTGGTTAATTTTCTATATTTAATTACTAAGTTTTTTCTATTTTTAGTAGGCTTCGGTCAATTTTTTTTTGAATTTCCATTTTTTGCCCCTAAAGAAAAACTAACGAGTCACACACTAAGCATAGCAATTATATTAAAAGATTTATCAATTTTCATTAAATCTTATAGAAAGAGGTATAATTTCTTCTTTTTTCAGGGATTTTTGAAAAAATAAGGTTCTTAGCTTTTTTATTCTATCACTGGCCAGAATGAGAAGACAGGGTTAGTTATTCTTCTTCTATGAATATCCAAATTTTTACACCTAATACTCCATAGATAGTTCGAATTGGATAGCAGCAATAATCAATTTTAGCCCGAATTGTTTGGAGGGGAAGTCTACCCTTTTTGATGCATTCGGCACGTGCAATTTCTTTCCCTCCTAGACGACCTGCAATTTTTATTTTTACTCCCTTTATATCCGCTTTTTTAGTTAATTCAATGGCTTTTTTCATTGCCTTTCGGAATGAAACTCTATTTTTTAATTGGAAAGCTATATATTCCGCAAGAATGTTAGGTTGTCTATAAGGTTCTTTAACTTTTTCGATAGCAATATTAAGTCTCTGGTTTACAGAATTTACTTCCTTTTGGATATCTTTCTCTAATTCTTCGATTGCTCCTTTTTTCTTTAATAAATTTGGGAATCCAATATGGATTATAACGTGAATTGTATCGATTTCTTTTTGAATTTCTATATGTGTAATTACTTCGGAACTTGAGTCTGATTCTATTTTTCTATTCGAGCTTTTTTTCCTATTCTTTTGTATATAGTTCTTGATACAATTCCGTATTTTTTTATCTTCTTGTAGACCTTCAGAATAATTTTTTGGTTGTGCGAACCAAAAAGAATGGTGATTTTGGGTTGTACCAAGTCTGAAACCGAGTGGATTTATTTTTTGTCCCATATTTTTCTATTGTATTTTTTTTTTTTTTACTGGGAATCGAAATCTTAGGTTGATCTAAAGGTTATTTAGATTTCTTTACTATATTTAGTACAATTGTTATATGACACATGGTTTTTTTTATAGGATAACCACGTCCTCGAGCGCGAGGTCTGAATTTTTTCATAATAGTACTCCTATTGACTTCGGCTTTTGTTATGAATAAATTCGCTTTGTCGAAATCCCTATAATGAGTAGCATTTGCTGCTGCCGAATAAACCAACTTTAAGATGGGATAAGATGCTCGATAAGGCATGAGGTTCAGTATCATAACGGTTTCCTCGTAGTAGCGCCATCGAATCTCATCAAGAACTCTTTGTGCTTTGAAAACAGACATATGTATGCGTTTTTGTGCTTTGAAAACTCGTTCGAACTTAAGTAGACGATCAGTTGGAACTTTTCTTGCGAGTTTCCGTAGCCCATTCTTCTTCTTCTTTATCCTAGGGGTATACTTTACCAATTTGAAACTTGTCATAAATAAGGTTATTCCCCGCCTACCTTTACTTTATTTGAATCCTATAAATTTTGTTTATTCTGAATCTTTCTATTCTGAATTCAGTTAACGACGAGATTTAGTATCCTTTCTTGCACTTTCATAACTCGTGAAATGCCGAGTAGGCACGAATTCCCCCAATTTGCGACCTACCATAGGATTTGTTATGTAAATAGGTATATGTTCCTTTCCATTATGAATCGCGATTGTATGGCCAACCATTGCGGGTAGAATGCTAGATGCCCGGGACCACGTTACTATTGTTTCTTTCTCCTCCTTCATATTGACCTTTTCGATTTTTGTCAATAAATGACGAGCTACAAAAGGATTCGTTTTTTTTCGTGTCACAGCTGATTACTCCTTTTTTTTATTTTAAAGAGTGGCATCCTATGTCCACTATCTCGATCGAAGTATGGAGGTCAGAATAAATAGAATAATGATGAGTGGAAAAAATAGAAAATCCCTTAGCTGGATAAGGGGCGGATGTAGCCAAGTGGATCAAGGCAGTGGATTGTGAATCCACCATGCGCGGGTTCAATTCCCGTCGTTCGCCCATCGCATTATTGCAATGCAATTTTCCATATTCCTAGTTACGTATTTACTTACGACGACGAAGAATAAAACTATCACTATATTTTTTCCTTTTCCTAGTTCTTCTTCCAAGCGCTGGATAACCCCAAGGGGTTGTGGGTTTTTTTCTACCAATAGGGGCTTTCCCTTCACCGCCCCCATGGGGGTGGTCCACGGGGTTCATAACTACCCCTCTTACTACGGGGCGTTTACCTAGCCAACACTTAGATCCGGCTCTACCCAAACTTTTTTGGTTCACCCCAACATTACCCACTTGTCCGACTGTTGCTAAGCAGTTTTGGGATACCAAACGGACCTCCCCAGATGGTAATCTTAAAGTGGCCAATTTACCCTCTTTTGCAATCAGTTTCGCTACAGCACCCGCCGCTCTAGCTAATTGCCCACCCCTTCCACGTGTGATTTCTATGTTATGTATGGCCGTGCCTAAGGGCATATCGGTTGAAGTAGATTCTTCTTTTTTCTCAAAAAACCCCTTCCCAAACTGTACAAGCTTCTTCCAAAGCATACGGCTTTCTAGATGTATATGACGATCTCTAGACAGATGGATCTTATATGAATCGTATGATGAAGTACCACATGAGTGGATATATGGAAAAGGAATCCAAATCTGCCGAATCGCTCATGTTATGATCTTCTACATCCTAGGTCTCCGCGTTCCGTCATCTGGCTTATGTTCTTCATGTAGCATTCAGATCGAATGACTCTATGAAATTACGTCGATACTTCCACATATTATGGGTAACGTAGGAGACATCCCTATTTTCACCCGGGGGTCTTAATTACCACTGCTTAGCTTTCAATTCGCCTCTGACCATCAAATTAAATGTGAATAACCCGTCCTCCTCTCTTTGAAACAAGGGGCGCTTCCGGTTCTGTGCGTGCTTCAAACAATTTTGTCTTCTCCATATTACCATATCTCTAGAGTCAATAATTTTCTATGAGGAACTACTGAACTCAATCACTTGCTGCCGTTACTCAACAGTTTTCTGTTGAGGTCTATCCCGTAGAGGTAGTCAAATTGGATCAGTGATCGATTTCTAGGTTTCATCGTAAACCTAATTGGTTACTTCCAATTACGTAAATCAATAGTTCAAACCGCACTCAAAGGTAGGGCATTTCCCATTGATATAGGAACTTTTGTACCAGAAACAATAGTATCTCCAATTATAGCCCCTCTGGGATGTAAAATATATCTCTTCTCACCATCCCCATAGTGTATGAGACAAATGTATGCATTTCGATTAGGATCGTATTCTATGGTTACGATTCTACCAGATATGTCTTTTTGATTCCGTCGAAAATCGATTTTACGGTATAGGCGCTTATGACCTCCCCCTCTATGCCTTGCGGTAATGATTCCTCTGGCATTACGACCTTTACCACAACGGTGCCGTCCATGGATCAATTTATTTCGTGGATTGGATTTCACTTGCCTGTCTACGGTTCCCTTGCGTGTGCTCAGGATAGGTGTTTTGTATAAATGTTTCGCCGTATTATTAAGTATTCTCCTTTAGTTCTTTTCTCTATCTAGAAGTGGAATAGAATAACCCGGTTGAAGGGTAATGATCATACGTCTGTAATGCATTGTATGTCCCAGAATAGGTCCCATTCTTCTACCCTTTCCGGGTAGTCGATGGCTATTCACAGCTACTACCTTAACACCAAAGAAGAGCTCGACCCAATGCTTTATTTCTGTCTTAGTGAATCCCGATTCGACATTAAAAGTATATTGATTCTTTCCCAATAAACGAAGACTCTTTTCTGTAAATACTGCGTATTTGATTCCATCCATAAATCGACTTTCCCTCCTATCCTCTGAGTTCCAGTATCGATAAGAATTCGAGTTCTTATTGTTCTTATGTTATGGTATGAATATACCATACCAATTCGTTATGTATGGATGATGGATGAGATTCCATGGATAGAGAGCCAGTT